TCCTATAGGTTGACGCCACAAATTCCATCCCCAAAAACCATATTTTGACTGCGCTTCCACTATATCAACGGTACTTGAACTGTTAGATAATCATAGTGGATGATAACATCACTGTTCCCACCCCTATTGCAGAACCGTACATGAGATTTTCACCTCATACGGCTCCTCAAAGGTCACAAATAAATCTAAGGACCCGTCCTTATTTATTTTTCTTGATATGTTTGTAGGATAAATAGAGATAAAATGAAATCTATTGTAAGGTCCCCATTAGACACTGGAATTCTGTCTGCTATATTTATTTATACTATAATAAAATAAAGTGCTTCTGAATTCATCTTATCTTTTAATAATTTAAATTCTTCTTTGTTGAGTAATAACTTAATCCTTGAATAAAATCTTTCTTGTAACAATATCTATAGATATTTCAACCTAACGTTTTCAAGTACGAAATCCAATTAGACCTTGCATTAGTTCATGAATCATGACAAGAATTCTATCTCTATATAGAGAAAGAAAAAAAGATATTTTTTTTTTTCTAGCGCATTCAGTCTTTCGATTTTTTTCGTTCCTATTCTCCTTTCTCAAAAAAAGGGGACCTTAAACAAAGTTAAAGGATTACTTCGTTCGTGATAGTTATTTACTTAATCGGTGAATAGAAGTATACTCTGGATCGGAATCGTGGGAAGTACTCCTTGATCATTTCTACCAATTTTAAGCCCCAATTATAATTCTTTTTATACACAGAAAAATACACTTACATAATCTCTATTACGAATCCTTTGTGTACCTTAGTGTTCCTAGCTATCCACTTATTTTTATCAATCTACTTTTGGGTAATACATATGCTAATAGATAGTAAAAACCTCATAAAGTAGATCTTTTGAACCCGCTTCAAGTCATCATGATTAATCAATCAATCTTGGGGTAAACAGTCTCTAATACTTAATGTTTACTTTTATTAACTCTTGTACATAGGAAATGAGATTCAATCTTTTACTGCAAATTTATAAGCCGTTTCTTTCACTCATATAACTATCTGGTTTCCTTCATCAACCCCCGAATAATGAATAAAAAACGAAAATATATATTCAACTCATGACATTTCCTTCCTAGAAAGAAAAAGTAGGGTCAAATTTATGTCTTAACGAATCACACGTAGAGATATTGATAACACACATAGAGTTAATGGTATTTCATAACTAATTGATTGAGCAGCAGCTCGTAGACCACCTAAAAAAGAATATTTATTATTGGAGCCATATCCTGACATAAGAAGGCCGACAGGAGCTATACTTGAAATAGCAATCCATAAAAAAACACCGATACTGAGATCGGCTAAAACAAGATGATCCCCAAAAGGAATTACTAAATAACTTAATAAAACGGATATTACTGCTATAGACGGTCCAATACTGAATAAACGAGTATCTCCTCTAGATGGAAGAAGATTCTCTTTGAAAAGTAATTTGGTACCATCCGCTAGAGCTTGAAGAATTCCCAAAGGTCCTGCGTATTCAGGACCAATACGTTGTTGTATACCTGCAGATATTTCTCTTTCTAACCAAACAATTACTAGTACACCTATTGTGATTCCTAATACAGGAGTAAAAATAGGGATAAGCATCCATATGATCCCATAGACCTCTTTTAAGGATTCCAATCTAGAAAAAGAATTGATAGCTTGTACTTCTGTTGTATCCATTATCATTTTAACGATCAACTTCTCCCATAATGATATCTATACTACCTAGTATCGTCATAATATCAGCCAATTTCATCCTTTTAACTAACTGAGGAAGAATTTGCAAATTAATAAATCCTGGCGGTCTAATTTTATATCGCCAAGGAAAAACACCCTTATCTCCTATCAGAAAAATTCCCAATTCTCCCTTTGGTGCTTCAACTCTCACATAAAGTTCTTGCTTCGACAATTCAAAAGTCGGAGAAGGTTTTTTACTAATGAATCGATAATCAAAGTCATTCCATACAGTATCTTTTGCTCTATCAAAACGGCGTATTTCTAAATTTTCATAGGGCCCTCCCGGAATTCCTTCTAGCGCCTGTTGAATAATTTTTATGGATTCCGTCATTTCACTGATTCGTACTAAATAACGAGCTAATGAATCCCCCTCTTTTTGCCATTGGACTTCCCAATCAAATTCGTCGTAACACTCATAATGATCAACTTTACGAAGATCCCATTGTATTCCGGAAGCTCGTAGCATAGGTCCCGACAAACCCCAATTTATTGCTTCCTCTCCACCAATAATCCCTACTCCTTCAACTCGTTCTAAAAAAATGGGATTCCGTGTAATAAGCTTTTGATATTCGGCAATTCCTGTTAAAAAGTAATCGCAAAAATCCAAACATTTATCTATCCAGCCATGAGGTAAATCAGCAGCGACTCCTCCAATACGAAAAAAATTGTGCATCATTCGCATACCGGTGGCAGCTTCGAATAGGTCATATATCAATTCTCTTTCTCGAAAAATATAGAAGA